TACGAATCATTCTCTTGATCATTCTCTTCAAGCTCATCCTCTTCATAGTCCGCAAGAACGAACTGGATCTGCTTGGCCCAAAATGAACTGGACCAATAGGGAACTCCCAATTCATTGTCATTGGTCCTTTCGACCCAATCAAATAGAAAGCCCCAAGGGGACCATATTCTAGGAGCCCAAACTATGAAATTGGAGAACATCTTCTGCGGGTTGACTTTTTCCCCCGCTACAAACACCTCCTCCGATTCATAGATAAATTTCTGATCAATCATAGATTGAAATCCATTTTGTATCATATCTGAGGGATTCCTTGGTTCGGGCCGAAGAAGCAATGGCACTCGATCCTTATCAAACTGACTGCAATCTTTTTCTGTCCGTGAGCATCCCTCTAGATCTGTCCGTGAGAATCCCTCTAGAATGCCTTCTATTTCTAATAGGCCATGAACTAGATCAAAATCATTCTCAACGAGTCTACCATAAGCGATCCTATTGTTTTCCTCTGGTTCGGGTGGAGACCAAAGATCTTGAGCGACCGATCCGGCAGAACAATTCAAAAGATAAAGAAGTATCGTTAATTTCTTCGTGCTCATTCCAAGTTCGACGTACGAGCTGTACAAATAAAAATCCCCTTCGTTACAGAATGTCTTCTGCAAATAGATAGATATCGGATCTATGGGGCAATTATTTAGAAGTAAATTTTGTGCGACAGCCCTTCCTATCTGATAGAAAAGGAGCCGAGAATTCGGAACCGGTATTACATGGGCTCGCAAATCCCAAGTTTGTCTATGACGAGCGAATCTAATTGTATTTTCGTCTATAATTGATTTCCCATGTGAAATACTAATCGATAGGGCCTCATTGGTAAGTGCTATAAGATCTTGTGCATTGGAACCCATGGTTATGGCCGCGAATCCATTAGCCTGGAACGCTTTTTTTTCCAAGCGAAATCCCCTAGTATATGAAAGAGTGAAAAAGTGCTTTCGTTGTTGTGGAATAAGAGGCCTTCGTACCTTAATGCACGTATCTAATCTATGCGGAGCTATTAGAGAGGGATCCACGAATTGGGGAAAATGGGTCGAAGCAATAACAAGACTATTTCCAGTGGAAGATCTTTCACAATCCCAGGAGAGAAGGTTCACTAATAGCTCGAGGGAGAAGGAACCCGAATCCCTAAAATGCAGCTCATGAATGTTTGGAATCCATATTATGCAAGGAGAGATTGCTTTTGTTAATTCGATTTGAAGGCTGATATAAAATTGGGCTACGCGCCACACCGTGTCCATCTCCTCAGTTAGCGCATCCATCCTAGTTAGCTGTTCCAGCTCCATATTAATCTTATCGTCATGAGCATCTCTCTCCTCAAAACTATAGATACTAGGATCAAAATCAATATCCATATCGTCAAAAACATGAATATCTTGATTAATAGCCTCAATAGGGTCACGAGCATCAATAAAAATCTCGATCTCATCATCACTGGCATCACTGTCATCATCAGCAAAACGAAAAACTGTATCCCGGAACTTGTCCAGAAATATCGTAATGAAAGGAAGATAGGAGTTTTTCGTTAGGTATTTGACCAAATAGGATTGTCCAATTCCTATAGAACCTATCACTAAAATACCCCGAGAGGGGGTTACAGCTAAGCGGAGCGAAAAGGGTTGTAGATCAGATGGGACATGAACACTATTAGCCCCAGACGGGGTTTGTGCATAAGTGATTGTCTGATAATGAGCAAGGAATAGCCGTCTTTCTGCTAAAGAGGATGTATCGAACTCATAATTTAGTAGATCCTTGTTATGAAGGTCAATTAAGTTTCCTAAGTAAATTTCTCCCGGTTGTTCCATCAGTGGAGAATCAAAGTCATTCTTTGAGAAATGATCACTCTGAGTCAGACTCCATAAAATTCGATCAATCCTTTTTTCTGGCGTTAAGGTGGAGAACTGAATCAAGACTTCTCTTTCTTCATCCTCAACCCAATCACTGTTTGCGGCCCAGTCTTCTATCGTTTCATCAATCCAATACCCGCTCCTTTTTCTTAGCACTGAATAGATCTCTTTACTTGTATGACTTAGATATCTCGTATTTATCAAAAAAGCGAGTGGATCGAAGGGCATACTTATGAGATCGATGATCTCGACGAGCTTTTTCTTCCAATTTTTCTTCTTATTAAAGCGTATTCCATCAGCATTACGCAAGAACAGCTTTTGCAGAGCACCTAGAAAGAGATTAGTTAACCTGAACAACCCGAAAGAATTCGATTCAGATAGAGGATACCTATCCAGAAGTTTTCCCACCTCAATCTCAAGCATAGATGATTCCATTATCAAAGATTTGACCGTTTTGAACTCTGTCTGTAACTCACTAGCGATCGAGAAAACAACGTAAAGATGTACCACAACGAGACTTCCAGCCACAAGAAGAAGGAAAAAGATTGCAGAGAGGAACTCCCGAAGATTTTCCGATCTCAGCTGTGTCGATCTCAATGGTAGCTTCGTTT